TTGTGAAAGTCCTCGGATCGAATGTAGGGCTTGAGTCAACTACTCTATTTAATGCCCATCCCACTCCGGAAGTTAGGGGATCGGAGCGAACAACACGTCGAATCTCTGGTCCCGGGTCATGATAGGCAGGAGGAGATCTTCTCTCTCTCTAGTTCCGATTCGTTCGATCGAATGAAAAAATAAAAAAAAGCCTTAAAACTAAAGCAGGGAGTCAAGAAAAGTTCTTCTAGGCCCTCCGAACTCTTAGCTGAAAAAATTCCTATAAATCCAACCTCTCCGATCGAGTCGAGACCAGCAAGCAGCAAGCGGGGGAGAGTCGACGTGTTGCCGTAGCGCGCGGCATCTTTTCTCGTCACAAAAAAAATGCAATAACGGAGTTAAGCGAAGTCAATTACCTCTTCCTGTCTCCCTCACCAGATCAGGTTATCCTCGGATTATCCCTGCCTTCCATAGGCCTATGCTTTATCGGAAGGATGACAAGGCTGATATGTTAGTCCGAATTTCTCTTTCATTCTTTTCTTTAGCAAAGGTTATAACCCTAGCTAAGAAAGTGAATAAAGGTACGTTCGAAACTATCATATCGCCCAGGAATAATCCTGAGGCTGTACTTGAACAAGTTGGTCTGATTAAAGTGAAGATGAAAGACCTCCTTATTCGGTACATTCCTGATCTCCCTACCATCCCTCTTCACCAAGAAGATGTGGTTATGTCTACAACATTGAAGCAGACCCTTCAGGGATTGACTCTCGTAGCACCCTTACCCTATGAAGCTACGGTTCATCAGTTCCCCGTATTCGTTGTCGGCACGAGGCTGAACGCGCAGAAATCTATTATTTTCTATGCCATTCCGCCAGCGATTATAACTCCACCTCGCCCTGTCTTAGACGAGGAGTGCGAGGAAGATGAGTGGCTGGTAGCACATACCGTTCTAGACCCGAAGCTCTCCCGACTGCTTGCGAGTGCAGGGGTGGACGTTTCAGAAGATGGCCGCTTGCCGCCTACACTCCCGATCTTTAAAAAATTGTGGTCACCCTCTGAGACCAGAGAGGACTTCATGCCGGGTATCCCTAGAGACACCCGTGGATTAGGGTATCAAGGGCCGAAGCCTCCTCGGTGGCACATCAAGAAGAAATATTCAAAGAGGTCTCCTGAATCAGAGCAGGCCAATTGTGCCTTCCTCCTGGGAGGATCGTCGGACGACTCCTCCGATGAATTACAGAGCTATACATCCGAAAGTGACGAGGAGCTTCTTATAATATAATACCTCGGGGTATCCGAGAGATCGAAGAAAGCTCCGACGATGATTACCCTGTCTTTGTTAGACGGGAGAGCGGGACTTGCGGTGCCCAAACTCTTGATGCCTGGGAGCGCCAGCTCGCTCTCACTCAGAATCAGGAGAGCGATGTGCGACCTGCCCCTAGGGAGCTAGAGGACAGAGGCCAAGCTACCATTGATGAATTAGAAGAAGTCAATCTCGGCACAGTTGATGATCCGCGCCCCATTTTCGTCAGCGCTATGTTAAGCGACGAGGAGAAGGTGGCAACTAAAGAATTCCTTGCGTCCCATCGCGACTGCTTCGCATGGACTTATAAAGAAATGCCTGGTCTTGATCCTGAGGTAGCAATGCACAGGTTGGCGATCGACCCTCGGGTAAAACCTGTGAAACAAGCTCAGAGGCGATTTAGACCTGAGCTTAAAAATCAGATTATTACAGAGATTGATAAATTAATACAGGCAGGATTTTGTGAAGAGGTACAATACCCTGTCTGGTTGGCGAACATTGTCCCTGTCCGAAAAAAGAATGGCCAGATTAGAGTTTGCGTTGACTTCCGAGATTTAAATAAGGCCTTCCCGAAAGATGAATTCCCCGTGCCCATTACCGAAATCATGATTGACTCTACTACCGGCCACGGTGCACTATCTTTCATGGATGGCTCCGAAGGCTATAATCAGATCAAGATGCACCCTGAAGATGCACCCCATACAGCCTTTCGTACCCCTAAGGGAATTTCTTGTTAGAAAGTCATGCCATTCGGCCTCAAGAACGCGGGTGCGACCTACCAAAGGGCGATGACAGTAATATTTGACGATCTGCTACATCATTCCGTTGAATGTTACGTGGATGACTTGGTGGTCAAAACCATAGATCGCCGGGTTGAAAGATCTCGAGGTTGTCTTTGATCGGCTACGCAAACTAAAATGGAAGATGAATCCACTTAAATGTGCCTTCGGTCTCACTTCAGGCAAGTTCCTTGGTTTCATCGTTATACACCGAGGAATTGAAGTAGATCCTCAGAAGATCAAGGCCATCCTGGAGATGCCTCCTCCAAAGAACTTGAAAGAATTTCAGTCTCTCCAAGGTCGTCTCGCCTACATCATCAGATTCATTTCGAATCTCTCAGGCCGAATTCACCCTTTTTCCAGACTTATGAAGAAAGGAGTTGATTCGATAAAGGCGCTGGCGATGGTCTTGTTGATCAAGCACTTTCTGACTCGACTTCTGCTGACTCTACTTCTGCCACTGACTCGACATCAAAGCCAACCTTTGAAAGCAAACCAATTTCTTGTTCTAGACTTGAACCAGCCCTCGCGCACTTGAACTCTTGTGCTTCCACTTCCTTGGTTGGGAGAAGAACAAGGCTTCTACTTTGGCTTGGGGATAAGAAAGATCAACCTTACCTTGGCCTGACTGTGCCGAAACGTAGGAATTCTAACCTTTCCAACCCCGGCAGGAGGGTTAACAACGAAAAAGGCTGATCTTCGTTCTGCTCTTGGTTTACAGGCTTTGATCCTCGCCCCTTGAACTGTGCTTCTACGCTTGGCGAGAATCAATCTCAATCTCAACCCTCAATCTCAGCCCTAGCTGATGCTTAAGACTTTGGATTTGGAATGGAAACTAAAGCCTCACCAGCAGCTTAATCTTCAGGTTCTAAACCCTCTGCCCTTGTTCCAAATAACTCTGCTTTAGCAAGAGCTATAGCTTCTGATTCTCCAGTTGATTCTGCAGATTCGGAGGCTGAAGCCCCTCTTTCTTATCCAGTTGCTTCATCGGATGATTCTTTTGATTTGGAAAGATTTTGGAAAAGCTATCAAAAGCTTTTTCGGATTCGGATGCTGATCCTTCAGCCTTTGTTTTTTCGGCTTCCTCTCCTGGATTTGGCTATTTGACTTCCCCACTCCCCGCCCTTTCAAAGAAATGGGATTCGTTACTTTATTGTACCTTCCCTTACCACCACCCTCCTTAGCTTATCGAGCGTAGCTTCTCTTCGTGATTGATAAGCCTTCCCTTCTGGACATTTGCATCACGGGAGTCCAAGAGAGGCCCGGTTCATTCAGACTTTAAACGTGAAGGAGAGATGAAAGGTCGCGCCCCACTCAGAGAACTTAACTGCTCTGGAAGGGAGTCCAACAGACGGGACTGATGCGCAACATTGCAGCATTTATGGCAGTCACAATTGACGTTTGAAAATGGAAAATTCTCTGCAACTGGCAGTTTGTGCAGAAGAACAGTGAAGCTGAGAGAGTAATTTATGCGTACAGTCTCAAGAATGATCCAAATAAAGATCTGATTTGCGGGATCTTCAGCACTTTAAGAGTGAAGCTTAATCCAAAAAGATCAAGCCAGGGATGATTCGTACTCTGCCTGTGCGCAATAAATCCTTAGCTCTGCACAGACAGCCGTCTGTTTTGGAACCACAAACTGTGGCTGAGCCTGCCATTGATAATCCACATCAAGAACAGCAAGTGGATGATCAGGTAGGATTAAGGAGATACTCAAGACAGAGAAGACCGGTTATATCCAGTGAAACTATTGTCTACCTATATGAGCATGGTCAGGACTTAGATGATCCCCTCAGTTTTTCTGAAGCCATGAATAGTAGTAATGCAACGGAATGGTATGATGCCATGAAGGATGAGATGCAATCCATGGACCAGAATGCAGTTTGGGATCTTGTTGAGTTGCCTGAAGGAGCTAAACCCGTAGGATGTAAATGGGTTTTAAAACTAAATGGGACTCCAAGGGTAACATAGAGAGATACAAGGCCCGACTTGTGGCAAAAGGATTCACTCAGAAGGAAGGCAATGATTATAAAGAGACTTTCTCTCTGGTATCAAGAAAGGACTCTTTACGGGTTATCATGGCTCTGGTTGCTCACTTTGATCTTGAGTTAGACCAGATGGATGTAAAAAACTGCTTTTCTGAATGGTCATGAGGAGGTTTATATGAGTCAGCCTGAAGGTTTCTCGCAAAAAGGGAAAGGAACATTTGGTATGCAGACTAAAGAAGTCGATATATGGACTAAAACAGGCCTCCCAACAGTGGTATCTCAAATTGTTTCAAATTATTTTGACCTTTGGTTTTAAGGAAAATATTGTTGATCAATGTATATACCTAAAGGTCAGTGGGAGTAAGGTAATTTTCTTGGTCCTATATGTTGACGACATTCTGCTAGCCACTAATGATCTTGGGCTGTTGCATGACACTAAAGAATTTTTTTTTCCAGAATTTATAAATGAAAGATATGGGTGAGGCCTCATATGTTCTTGGCATAGAGATTAAAAGAGATAGACATAAAGGTTAACTCGGTTTATCTCAGAAGGCCTACATAAGGAAAGTTCTGGAAAGATTTGAAATGCATAACTGACAGTATTGCTCCTATTCAGAAAGGGGACAAGCTTAATGCTTTTCAGTGTCCCAGGAACCAATTAGAAAAGGAAGAGATGAAAGACATTCCTTATGCCTCAGCAGTTGGCAGTCTTATGTATGCACAGACGTGCACACGTCCGGATATTGCCTTTGCTATTGGATTGCTTGGCTGGTATCAAAGTAATCCAGGCATGGACCATGTTCGGACTGCCAAGAAGGTTATGGGGCATCTCAAGGGAATTCCGGATCATATGCTGGTATATAGTATATCGCATGCTTTGAGACCACATCGCAGATTATTTGGTTTAGGAATTTCATCACGGTTATGGACTCCGGTTCTCGTCCATTGAAG